GAAGTTACCAAATTCTGAGGAGTCGCTATTAATTTATGCCGAATTGCTCCACATATAGTTCCTCGAACCACGTTTTCTAAACGAACTAGAGCCAATCCGAATTGATCTTGTAAGAGATCTGCGACAGACCGAATACGTTTATGTTTCAAATGATTCATATCATCAAGTGTACCCATTCCAAATTTCATTCCAATCAAATGATCCGCAGCTGCCAATATATCCCGCGGTAACAAAAACGTATTGGTTTCGGGTATATCCAGGTTCAGTCGCCGGTTCATATTTCGTCGACCAATCCTTCCTAATTCGCATCTTTGTTGAAAGAATTTTTTTTGTAAATCCTTACATAAGGATTCCGAAAATACCGGATCCCCACCCACACAAGCAAATTGTTGATAAAACTCCAAAATAGCATTTTCTTTTGACCCAATTTTTTTTTTCTCCTTATCATTCAGAAAAGACAAGAAAATTTCCGGGTAGAAAACATTATCCAGAATTTCGCTGAGATTCGACCCCATAGCTGATGATAGAACTAAAATAGATATTTTCTGTTTCCTACTCACCCGGGCCCATATCCTTGCCTTTCTATCAATCTCTAATTCTGATCTTCCTCCCCAATCTGATATTATGGTGCCGGTATAGACTGGAATTCCGTTATGGTCCAATTCGGATCGGTAATAAATACCCGGGCTTTGCAATATTTGATTGATCACAATTCTGTATATTCCATTTACTATAAAAGTTCCCAGGGAATTCATGAGAGGAATATTTCCAATCAAAATTGTTTGTTCTTGCATCGCCCTGCTGGTTTTCCAAATTAATCCTGCGGACACATATAATTCCGAAGAATATGTAATTGATTTATATATAGCATCTTTTTCTTTTATCACGGGCTCTGCTAATTGATATGTTTCCACAAATAATTGAAATTCAATTTCTTGGTCTGTATCTTCCATTTTTGGAAACTTATAAAGTTCTTCCGTTAAACCCTGATCAATGAACCTCCAAAATCCTTCAAATTGTATCTGATTAAATCCAGGGATTGTAGACATTCCCCCATTTCCATCCCGTAGCATTTGCACGCAATTCCCCATTTATTGAAAAATCCCATTTTTGGCTCATTCTTCGTTGAATCATATAGACCGATCTATCTCTGATGGAATTTAAATTCTGTTTACTAAATCACATAAAATTTGACACAAAAACTATATATTCATATAGGAGCATGTATTGAATGTATGAAATATGTATGAAGGGGGGAATACAGAAAAGTTTCTACTCAAATTTGAAAATGTAACAGATGCAAAAGGAAAGGAATTGATAAAACATTCTTAATAAAAAGAATTCTGCTACTTCTACTTAACTTAAATTCGATTTATAAAATTGAGTTTTAGTATAGAATATCAGTTCCATTTCTACCATTATTATGATATTACATATTCCAACCCAATTGGATACCAAAAACGAAACAGATGCAGGATTTGATCCCTTCGCCGAGATAAAGACATAATAATCAGAAACAATAAAGAGTTCATTTATTTAATCAATCTTTTTGGCCCTTTTGTATTGTTACAAAAGGGATTTGCGTAGAAAAGAGATATTTTTACCTATCTTCGTACTCTATTTGTAGAATTACTAAAATATCGTTGTATTGTAAAGCGGGTTATGTTTATTCTATTAAATAGTCAATTTAACCACGTGCAGATATCTATATATCATATATAAGATACTTGACTGTCGTCTGTGTAATTTTTGTTCTGGTTCCGGGGTTTACATATACTCATAATTCTTGTTATAATTGCAATTGAGAAAAAGAAAAACGGAAATAAAGAGTTTTCGATTTTTTCTTGAAAAGATGCAATACTGATTAGTTATTCTTTGGATTTTCTTATGTCATTAGGTAAACATAATTTGAAATCAAAATTTACGAATCGTTCATGAAACCGCAGTCAAGCCAATAGTTAATGGTTCCAATTTATCGTGTTTATCATGAATTTTGACTGAAAGTCCGTAATTTTTGGTCTGAATCGAATCAAAACAAAAAAAAGAAAGATTTTGCTTTTAGTAAGTAGTGGAAGGGCAACCACGGAAAAGAGATTCAAAATGCAAGTCCAATAAAATAAATAAAAAACGAAGTGCAGTAATCTACCCCCAAAAGGGACTATTTAAGTATCGTCTATTTTGTATCGTTTTGGCGGCATGGCCGAGTGGTAAGGCGGAGGACTGCAAATCCTTGTTCCCCAGTTCAAATCCGGGTGTCGCCTGATTCTAATTAACAAAAGACTCGAACTCCCTTATCAACTGCTATAATCGATAACTCCCCGAATTCTTCGTCGGCCGAGGGGAAGGAGAAGAAGAGGTCTCTTGGTACGTACTTGTATTTGTGGGGTTCTCAAAAAAGAAAGTTCTGTAAATTTTTGTGTCTAGGATTCAAGAAAAGATTTGACTTTTAGTAAGTAGTAGAAGGACTATCGAAAACTCTCCATTCCCTTCCAGCCCTATTGACGTGATTACTGACTGGGCCTTGAAGTCGGCGGGAGGGAATATCTAACCAATTTCCAATTGTGGATAAAGAAAAGCGTAATATAGTTTGTATACAAACTCAAAAGAGTCTCTGAGCTGAGTATTCAGGTATTGGATTAGTTCATTAAAGGAATAATCCCAAAAATTTTTGACTCTGTACCAGGGATTTCACTATTATTATGAAACAATAATGGAAAAATTCCTTCATATTCATAGAAATAGGGGACATAATTCACATGGATATTGTAAGTCTCGCTTGGGCTGCTTTAATGGTAGTCTTTACATTTTCTCTTTCGCTTGTAGTATGGGGAAGAAGTGGACTCTAGAAATACTAATTGAGTTTCGTTGAGGAATAAAACTGTATCATTATCATTTGTTTTATCGATCGCTTCGCAAAGTGTATTTAAAGATAATAATGTCAATAAAAAAGATATTTCAATAATTCCCACGTTTATATTTCGAACGGAGATATAGATGATAGGAAATTTATCTAATTGAATTTTTCTGAAATTTCCACGAATGGACTCTTATCAAAATTCAATTAGATAAGTTTTATTATAATGGAGAACAGCAGATCTCTTTTGTTTCAATATTTGATTGCAAAATTCAAAGAAGTTTTCATACCATCGAACTCTTTCGAGCATCTATCCACCAGCCAATCAATTCAATTACTTTCCTTCTTGGGTTGGCAATGATAAAAAAAAGATTACTAATTTGGTTTTTTCTTAATATATACCAAACTTTACTTTTTTTTCGTTGATTCTTTCGGCAGGTACTGGGATTAAGTTTGTATCTTTATCATAAATTATAGTTTATAGTACAGCGTCTTACACGAAAAAAGACTAATCTAATTGATAGTATGGTAGAAAGATTCATATGAATCTTTCTACCATACTATCAGCTCTCATCGAATATTGCTGATTCGCTCCTGCTCGTTTCAGTTAAGAAACGCAATTGGAATCCGTCAAAGAACTACGAAATCAAGTTTCATTCAAATTAATCATTCTGGCTAACCGTTTTTACATAGATAATAAGTAAAAAAGCAGTAGGAACTAGAATGAATAGTGCAGTAGCAATAAATGCGAGAATATTTACTTCCATAATCTTATCGTTTTTTTACGTACCATTAACTCGGGATTTAATCCCATAGAGATGATCCAAATTTTATCTGTTGATGATATTGAATCAGATTAATATCAGGAATAACAATATATGAGCTATCATATCAATTCGCCGTCGCGAATTGAATAGTATACCATAGGAAGCTCTTTTATCCATACTGAATCCAAAAAAAGAAAAATGGAATTTGTTATCTAATCAAGAATTCCCTTAAGTTATCGTTCTTTTTTACTCTTTTTTCCAGAACCTGACGTCTTTCTTCTACAATCAATCATCTAATGAAGTTTCACTTTTTCGTTTCCACTTCCACTGGTTACAAAAATCCAAAAACAAAAAATAGAAGGAAACGGGATCAATCTGAAAAGTATTTTGTCAAGGTAATTTTAATAAAAAATTGGGTGTTGTACAAGAAACAAATTCGATTTATACATGTACTCCCGAGAAACATCTGGAATTCGATTCCATTAGATAGACGCGAGAAATTGAAAAACCAGACCTACTATGTTATCTTTTGAAATCCTAAATAGAATCTTACCAATCAAAAAATTTTCTAGTACTAAGCCACATATCTGTTTTAGGAATTAGTTCTAGTTCAAGTAATGGAAATTTTTCTATTTGTTTGAAAATGAGAAGAAAATAAACTCAAAAAGAAAAAAAAAAGACCTAAGAATCATCCGAAGACTTCCTATTGAAAGTGAAATTCTATTGTTGTTCTTTTCCAAAAAAGTGGAAAGATCCATTGATATATTTATGGATTATTGGATCCGTCGGGACTGACGGGGCTCGAACCCGCAACTTCCGCCTTGACAGGGCGGTGCTCTAACCAATTGAACTACAATCCCAGGGAACTAAAGTATACAGTATCTATACTTTACTTTCTTATATGATTTGACTCAAAGCATTTCTAGGTAGAATTTTTGTGTTGTAACAGAGACGCGAGTGATATATTTATCTTCATTTCACATGAATATGGACTTTCTTTAGTGAGAACGACACGAATTGCTAGTAAATTTTTCTTATTTCAAAATCTATTGATAAAATAAAGAAAAAGAGTTTTCTTTTTTTCTTTCTATTTTTTTTCTATTTATACTTTAACAATTTTAACTTAAAGACCATACCATAATATGAATCTAGATCATTATTCTGATCAAAATTTCAATTTCCCGAAACAAATAAATAAAGCAAACAAATAGAAAAAAGAAAGTATAACAAAAAATTGGATTATTTTTTTACGTGTATCAGCCGTTTCGGGAAGACAAAAACCTTCGTCTCATAATGAATGAGCGGATTATTGGGCCGAGCTGGATTTGAACCAGCGTAGACATAGTGCCAACGAATTTACAGTCCGTCCCCATTAACCG